TTACTGAAACAACCCCAATCAGCTCCTCTCAAGGTCGAAGAACAGGTATTGACTATATATACCGGAACGAATGGTTATCTTGATTCATTAGAACTTGAGCAAGTAAGGAAATTTATTGTTGAATTACGTACTTATGTAAAAACTAATAAACCGGAGTTCCAAGAAATTATATCTTCTACCAAGACATTTACTGAAGACGCGGAAGCCCTTTTAAAAGAAGCTATTCAAGAACAGATGGAACGCTTTCTACTTCAGGAACAAGCGTAAAGAAATCCATCCCTCTGAATTTTATTTATTATTAAATAAAAAAGAAAATACCCTTTTTCACATGGATATCTAAAAAAAATATATGGAAATAAATTGCGTCCAATAGGATTTGAACCTATACCCAAGGTTTAGAAGACCCATGTCCTATCCATTAGACTATGGACGCTTTTCATTCCGATTTTTCGGATTTTTTCTTATTTTGTGTTTCGAAAAAAGAATCGGATTGTATGTGCTGGGAGATGTGAATTTTTTGTTTGAATTGCGTATTTAATTCACTGATGCATTAATTAATACAGAATGGAGCGGGTAGCGGGAATCGAACCCGCATCGTTAGCTTGGAAGGCTAGGGGTTATAGTCGACGTTGATTTATGAATTTTAACGTCTCTAATTCAAAACCGAACATGAAACTTTGGTTTCATTCGGCTCCTTTATGGAAAAAGGAGCAATTCCCAGACCCTAATCTAAGGCGGGAATAAAATTACAAAAGAAAAAATCACCCATAACATCTATGTCAGTTTTTTGCATGAATGCATTCAATTCAAAACAACTTACTTTCTAGATGATCCCTCTAGAAGAGGCGATTCTAACAATCTTTCTAGTTACTTCGTTCTCTATTTCTATTTGAGAGAATCCTAAGGAAAAGTCTTTTGTTTCTACCGAGCTAAGCTAAAAAAATAAATATGTTGATTGAAGCCTCTAGTAAACTAAAGTCATCATTTAATAGCTATTTTGCTTCTCTATAAAAAACTAGAAGATTTAGTTACGATTAGAAACCCTTTTTTCTATCTTCATCCATAGATCTCTTCCTTATACTCATTCAATTGGAAGTATTCATCCAATTCAACAAAATTTTATGTTTCGTAACTTCATAATCCAAAAATTCCACTTTCTAATATATTTGAGTTTTGGATCCAAATCACGAGAATGTATAATTTTCCTCAAATTTTTCATTGAGAGGGAAAGGATTAATTCCTTTTAAGAAATAAAGTTTTTGATCGGAATAGTAATCAAACCGGTAGACCCCTTAACTATTAAGGGGTTAATAGAACGAATCACACTTTTACCACTAAACTATACCCGCTACAGTTGGATTATTGTATCGAAATAAAACTTTTGTCGAACACTGAAATTGGATGTAATCAAGACAGGATTCGAAAAGAATCATGAAATTTAGAGTATTGACACTTTTTGTAGGAGGATTTTATGAGTTTTAATCAGATTTTAAAAAGATAGTTAAATAACTAAAAAAGTTCTATTTTTTCTTGAAGGAATTTTTTATGATCATTATCAACTAAATCATTTTCTTTATTCTATAGAATCCCTAGAATTCATTAAAACAAAAAGGGCCTGGCGAGGTATTGATCAGGCCAGGCCGTGGGAATCAAAAAAGAGTCCCCTTCGGGCGAAGAAGTATTTAATTAAATATTCTATTCTATTTTTCTATTAATTAATATTAAATATTCAGTCTTTTTTTTTTATTCTTAATATAATTATGAAAATTTCAAATAAAACTTGTACTTAATGTTGTCTTACACAATACAACTTGTATATTTTGTATATATATATTATGTTATATATAATATTGTGTTATATATAGATTATATATATTTTTAATTTTTTAAATTTAGTCTAAAAAATTTGAGTTTATTACATATTTTTTACATAATTTTCAAATTTTTCGAAATTTTTTATTTAATATTTGACTATTACTATTTTCAACGGGGAGAGATGGCTGAGTGGACGAAAGCGTCGGATTGCTAATCCGTTGTACGAGTTATTCGTACCGAGGGTTCGAATCCCTCTCTTTCCGTTTCCATTGATAACTGAATTTTATTATTTGATTTCTCTTTTGAATTTATTCTATCTTTTTTTTTTTCAAAATAGAATTAATTCTATTTTGAAAAAAAAAAAAAGATAGATGAAAAATAAAGCAAATAACCCCTTTTTAGTCTTATTCTTCGCGCCCAGGATTACGTCCTGGATCATTAGATAGGAATCCGAAAATGAAGAGAGAAACAAAAAATATTACTACTGTGTAAACAAAGAGTTTGAGAGTAAGCATTACACAATCTCCAAGATTATTTTTTTTGGAAAAAAGAGAATAGATTCTCTATTTTTATACCATATATCCTATAATATAAAATATAATTTGAATTTGAAATTTGATTTGACGTCGAAAACTCAAGTAGTTTTTCAAAATCGAAAAAAAAAAAATGGAAATTCTAATAAAAATAAATAAAAAATGAAGTTATTATTATCATTATCTTATCCATTATTATCTTACTTATCAATAATTTTAATAATTTTATTATACCCACTTAAAGTTTTTCATTTACGAAAAATACTTATAATCGGAAAATGAGACGATATGGATTGTCCTTATTCATAAATATTTTTGAATCAAGAGTTCATACTGTAAGACTTGTCTGATTTTATCAATTATTTCTTATTTATTATTCTAATATTAGAATAATTTTTCTCGAAAAAATAATTCATTTTTTTAGGACAAGATGAAAGATCTCATCGAAAACTTACAGCAGCTTGCCAAACAAAGGCTAAGAGAAAAAAGAGTAGAGGTATGACTGGCATAAAATCTACAATTGGACTCAAAAAAGCGTAGGCCTCAGGTAATTTGGCAAAGAAAAAACTACTCGAATAAAGGGCCGAATTAAGACAGATCAAACTAAAGATATTAAGCATAACAGACATTTTTTTTTATTGCATTTTGGTTGAGTTATTGATATAAAAAAAAAATGAAGAAAAAAATCGTTCTTTTTTTTAACTTACTCACTCAATCAAAAAACCTTCTATTCTCAATGGAGAATAGAAGAAATTTTACTTTCATACAATATCTTAATGGAATTCTGTGTAATGATCAATAAATTCATTTGAATTCTATATCTACACGTGTCAAAATTCTAACAACAGAATCAAGTTGATTTTTTTTGATAGTTAGGCTGGAATTGACGAACAATCAATAACAATATTAGTGTTTATTAATGTTGAATAGAAATCGAATTGGGGCGTGGCCAAGTGGTAAGGCATCGGGTTTTGGTCCCGCTATTCGGAGGTTCGAATCCTTCCGTCCCAGAATATATGTAATTTAAGATTCTATTTTTCTGTTTATAAGGTTTAAAATAGAATTGTATTCTTTCTACTAACTACTAATGATTTTAACGAAAATGAATCTTATCTTTTTTTTTTCACATTTCATCAAATCATCAAATTTGAATTCCAAAAAAAAGTATTCCTTTAATCAGATATACATCCTCTATAAATATTCATATATAATATAGACATATAATATAGAAATAGAAGTTACGAAGTTAATTTCGTTTTTTTGCTTCATCCTGGAAACGAACTTGGATTTTTCCAATCTAATACCAATCTAATATATTATTCAATTTCGATTTCTTTTATTGATTATTTTTATTAAACTCAAAAAGAAAGATAGATTTTGATTGCTTAGCGATGTCATCTTTATTTTTATTGTATTGTAAATTGTAAAAAAAATTAACATTCCATTACTAAATAATAACTTAAGATATATTCCATATAATATATATGTATTGACTGTCCTGACTGAACCAATGACTATTCATGATTCCATAATTGAATCAACCGCATACCGGTTCCAAATTTGAGGAATGTTATGGTGAAACTTCGTTTGAAACGATGTGGTAGAAAGCAACGTGCGACTTGAAGGACATGATCTGGTGTGGATTCTTATATCCATCATTCTATTCTATAAGAAAGGATGCTCTTGACTCGACATCCTTTGCTCTGTTCCACTCGAAGCGGCATTGCATTTTTTGTTCGGATGTAATGGAACTAGTACATGATGGAGCTCGAGTAGTAAAGTATTGAGTTATTTCTCAAGGGAAAAGAGAAGGGTCTAGGGTTAGTGTTAATCAATAAGTTTTAACAACTTCGTAAGGATATCTTTGACAGAGAAATCGAAAGGATTAAAATAAAAAAAAGTTTCAAATCCCAAAAGAAAATCTTTTGTTGGAATTGATAAGACCTTATTCGATATATATCGTGGGGAATCCGCCGTTCGTATGATTAGATTTTTTGATAGAAAGAAATAACAAAAAGGCATGTTGCTGCCATTTTTGAAAGGATTAAAAATCTACGAAGTAATGTCTAAACCCAATGATTCAAAAAAAAAAAGATAAAGATTTCCGGAACAAGAAAATACCCTTTCTAATTGTTAATTGTCGCAATAATTGGATTTGGATCAGAATACCGAATTCAAATGGATTCTAAATGAGACAAAAGGGTATTTGAGACTGCTCAATAAATGACATGCCAAAGGATTTTCTTTTGAGCTATTTAAGAGTTATTCAACTTGAGTTATGAGTATACAAATGATTTTTTAGGAAATAAAGAAATGACAAGGATTAAATTCGTAGTTTAATTCATTTCAGTATTTTAGGGATTTATTTAATTATTTATATACCTAAACTTTGAATCATTTTTCTCGAGCCGTACGAGGAGAAAACCTCCTATACGTTTCCAGGGGGGGTATTGTTGATCGAATCTATCCCAATGAGCCGTCTATCGAATTGTTGCAATTGATGTTCGGTCCCGAAGAGAGGGAAGAGATTTGCAGAAAGTGGGTTTTTATGATCCGATCAAAAATCAAACTTATTTAAACGTTCCTGCTATTCTAGATTTTCTTGAAAAAGGTGCTCAACCTACAGAAACTGTCTATGATATTTTCAAGAGGGCGGAGGTTTTTAAGGAATTTCGCCTTAATCAAACAAAGTTCACTTAATGAACTAAAAAACAAAGATAATGTGGTGGTAGTTTGGTAGAATTTTTTTATTCCTTATTCTCGTCCTGTCTAGTTTTTATGTAGTGCCAATCCAACACAAAAATTTTCTTATAGATTTCCCTTTTGTTTGTACTTCGCTTTTAAAATATGATATATACAATATCATATTTCTATAATTTTACTATTAATAATACTATAAAATAATAATAATAATCAAATTATTCTATTAACTAATAACTAACGAAAATCTCTCTATATATTTTATATATTAATTACGTTAATAATAATAATTAAAATCTTAAAATATATATATTTAGTAAAATATATTATTCTATTTTCTATTTATATATATTTCTCCTTCTAAAAATAAATTAAAAATAAAGTTGTATTTCTAATTTCATTTGCATTTTTTTCTTTCTACGTTGTACTTAAATTGTAATTTCATTTTTTTAATATTCATATTGACAAGAGTATATTGAACAAATATAATTCAATTTTGAAGTCAAAATAAATAATGAAATAAAAAAATGAAATGGTTTCTTTCTGTCTTCCGCCCAATAAATAGGTTGAATTTTTTGCGATATATAATTTGTATCCAAAAAATGGAGAATATTTGTTTTAAAAATGTATTTTCTCTAACAATTTTTTGTATTGTCATCGGATCTGGTTGGTTTTAAGTTCTGACTCAATTAGCAACTTTTGTTTCGATTTCTTGCTAATTCAAAGTTTTGATTCCAATTCATTTTATTTTTATCTCGATTGTATCTACATAACATATCTCTTTTTCGGGTTGCTAACTCAATGGTAGAGTACTCGGCTTTTAAGTGCGGCTACAATCTTTTACATATTCGGATGAAGCAAGGAATTCGTCTACATCATCGGTAGAGTTTATAAGACCACGACTGATCCTGAACGGAAATGAATGGAAAAAAGAGCATGTCGTATCAATATAAAATTCGGAGACTATTTCATTCTTACCAAATTGGTACAAAATTCTATTTGAATTTTTGGAAGGGAACGAAAGGACTTCAAAGCAAAGTTGGGTCGATTGAATAAATGGATCGAGCCCTAGGGTTCAAATTCTGAGGAAAGAAAGAACAACGAGCTTATCTTCATAATTTGAATGATTTCCCGATCTAATTAGACGTTAAAAAAAATTAGTGCCTGATTCGGGAAAGGATTCTCCCACGAGTGGATCCTTTGTTTTTTTATAGTGAATCCTAACTATTCGATTATCCATTCTCCATTAAAGAGATGGAAATGAATGTGTAGAAGAAAGAGTATATTGATAAAATACTTTAATTCCAAAATCAAAAGAGCGATTGGGTTGAAAAAATAAAGGATTTCTAACCATCTTTTATCTTATAAAAACAATAAAAAAACCAATTAGATGGAAAAAGGTAGAAAAGTCCGCGGATGCATTTACCCGTTTCCGGGGTATCCATTTTTTCGTAATAAAATGCCTTGTTTTGACGGTATCGCACTATGTATCATTTGATAATCCAAGAAACCCTCTATTTTTACTTTTGTTTTCGGTCTAAATTGAAATGGAAAAATTACAAGGACATAGAGAACTAGATAGGTCTTGGCAACATAACTTTTTCTATCCACTTATCTTTCAGGAATATATTTATGTATTTGCATATGATCATGCTTTAAATAAATTGATTTTGTTGGAAAATGCGATCGACAAGAAATACAGTTTACTAATTGTAAAACGTTTAATTACTCGAATGTATCAACAGAATCATTTTATTCTTTCTGTTAATGATTCGAACCAAAATGAAATTTTTGGGCACAAACACAAAAAGAATTTGTATTCCCAAATGATAACAGAAGGGTTTGCAGTCATTGTGGAAATTCCATTTTCCCTACTATTAATATCGTCCCTAGAAGGAAAAGAAATAGTAGAATCTCAAAATTTGAGATCAATTCATTCAATATTTCCTTTTTTAGAGGACAAATTCTTACATTTAAATTATGTGTTAGATATATTAATACCTTACCCTGCCCATCTAGAAATCGTGGTTCAAACTCTTCGCTATTGGTTGAAAGATGCCTCTTCCTTGCATTTATTACGATACTTTCTTTACGAGTATCGTAATTGGAATAGTCTTATTAGGCCAAAAGAATCCATTTCCCCTTTTTCAAAAAGGAATCGAAGATTATTTTTGTTCCTATATAATCTTCTTGTATATGAATACGAATCCCTTTTTGTTATTCTACGCAAGCAATCCTCTTATTTACGATCAACGTCTTTTGGAGCCCTTCTTGAACGAATCCATTTTTACGGAAAGCTAAAATATCTAGTAAAAGTCAAAGTTAAGGTTTTTGGGGTTATCCTATGGCTTTTCAAAGAACCTTTTCTGCATTATGTTCGGTATCAAGGAAAATGCCTTCTGGCTTCAAAAGGGACATCCTTTCTGATGTATAAATGGAAATATTACTTTAT